GGATCCAGACAAAATTGATGAAACGGAAGAAATCAAAGTAAATGGGAAGAAAGTAAGTGGAAACAGTAAAAAAACAACCGAATTAGATGTTAAAGCGACATGCTATAAAAATGACCCGGTTTTGGAAACTTATTATCTAGATAAGAATCCAAAAAATTTAAAGTTAGAAATACTTAAAAACAAAGAAGATAAAAATTTTGTATGGTTTGAACAGCCCTTTGTGTCTCTTCTTTTCGACTATAAACGATGGAATCGTCCATTACGATATATAAAAAACGATCGAGTTGAAAATGCGGTACGAAATGAAACGTCACAATATTTTTTTTATACATGTCAAAGTTGTGGAAAACTCAAAATATCTTTTACATATCCATCCAGTTTGTTAACTTTTTTGGAAATGATACAAAGAAAGATATCTTGGTCTACAATAGAAAAATTTTCTTCTACTGAACTATATAATTATTGGATTTATATCAATGAACAAAAAAAGAACAAACAAAGCGACGAGTTTATAGATAGAATTAAGGCTTTAGACAAAAAATCCCTTTTTATTATGAATATACTCAAAAAAAGGACTCGATTATGTAATTGTAATAATGAGACCAAAAAAAAAGAACACTTGTCTAAGATATATGATCCTTTCATGAACGGATCCTATCGTGGAACAAGCAAAAAAACATATTCCCCTTCAATCATAAACGCAATTTTTATAGAAAATTCCATGGAAACAGTTTGGATAAATAAAATTCATGGTATTCTTCTCACCGATTCCCGAGAATTTGAACAAAAACAGGATAATCCATTTGATCCAAAATTATTATCAATAAAAATGGGCCATTTTTTGACCTTTATTGGTCAATTTACTAAAGAATCATCATTGAATTTCAATTTGAAGAGGCTTCCTTTATTTCCAGAACAAGAAAAGGGAGATTCTGAAGATAGAGCAAAATTTTTATTTAATTCGGTTATAACTGATCCCAAAGATCAAAACGTAATTAGAAAAAAGTCTATGGGAGTAAAAACAATCAGTAAAAAAGTCCCCCAATGGTCATACAAATTAATCGACGAGTTGGACCAACAGGAGGGGGAAAATGAAGAGGATATGGGGGCAGAAGATCCTGGAATTCGATCAAGAAAAGCCAAACGTGTAGTTATTTTTACTGATGAACATCAGAATAGCAATACTCATGATACTAATACCAAAGATACTAATGATCCTGATCAAGTAGACGAGGTAGCTTTGATGCGTTATTCGCAACAATCGGACTTTCGTCGAGAGATAATCAAGGGTTCCATGCGTACTCAAAGGCGTAAAACTGTTATTTGGGAACTGTTTCAAGCAAATACACATTCTCCTCTTTTTTTGGACAGAATAACTAAACTCTCCTTTTTTTCTTTTGAGATTTCTAAACGGATTAAATTCATTTTTAGAAACGAGATGCGTAAAAATTCAAAATTTTTGAATTATACCGAGGAAGAAAAAAAAGAAGTGGAGAAAAATGAGGAGGACAAAAGACAAGAGAAAGTACGGATAGAAATAGCAGAAGCTTGGGATACCATTTTATTTGCTCAAGTAATACGAGGCTACATGTTAGTAACCCAATCCATTCTTAGAAAACATATTATATTACCTTCATTGATAATAGCTAAAAATATCGGTCGTATGTTATTATTTCAATTTCCCGAATGGTCCGAGGATTTAAAGGAATGGAATAGAGAGATGCATGTTAAATGTACCTATAATGGTGTTCAATTATCAGAAACCGAATTTCCAAAAAACTGGTTAACAGATGGTATTCAAATAAAGATCCTATTTCCTTTCTGTTTGAAACCATGGCACGAATCTAAATTTCGATCCCCTCATAGAGATACAATGACAAAGAAAAGACAAAAAGATCGTTTTTGCTTTTTAACAGTTTGGGGAATGGAAGCGGAACTTCCTTTTGGTTCTCCTCGAAACCGACCTTCCTTTTTTGAACCTATTTTTAAAATAATCGAAAAAAAAATTAGAAAATTGAAAAAAAAGTGTTTTCTAGTTCTAAGAGTTTTAAAAGAAAAAACAAAATTTTTTCTAAAGATCTTAAAAAAAACAAAAAAATGGGTTATCAAAAAGATTTTATTTCTAAAAAGAATAATAAAAAACCTTTCAAAAGTAAATAAAATTTTATTATTTGGGTTGAAAGAGATATATGAATCAAGTCAAACTAAAAAAGAAAAAGATTCCATAATCAATAATCGGATTATTCATAAATCATCCATTCAAAATGGATTTATGGATTGGACAGAGTATTCACTGTCAGAAACGAAAATGCAGGATCTGACTGATAGAACAAACACAATCACAAATCAAATCGAAATAATTACAAAAGACAAGAAAAATGAATTTCTAACACCGGATATAAAAATGAGTCCTAACAAAAAAAGTTATAATACTAAAAGAAGACGGGAATCATCAAAAAATATATGGAAGATATTAAAAAGAAGAAATGCTCGATTAATTCTCAAATTACATTATTGTATAAAATATTTTAGTGAAAAGATATGCAGAGATATTTTTTTATATATCATAAATATTCCTAGTCTCAATACACCATTTTTTTTTGAATCAACAAAAAAAATTATTGATAAATACATTTACAATAATGAAGCAAATCGAGAAAGAATTAATAAAACAAACCAAACTACAATTCATTTTATTTCAACTCTAAAAGAGTCACTTTATAATATTAGTACTAGAAACAAGAATTCACATATTTTTTGTAACTTATCCTCCCTGTCACAAACATATGTATTTTATAAATTATCACAAATCCAAGTTAATAACTTGGATAAGTTAAGATATGTCCTTCAATATCATAGAACATCCCTTTTTCTTAAAAATGAAATAAAGGATTATTTTGGAATACAAGGAATATTTCATTCCGATTCTAAATTAAGACATAAAAAACTTTGTAAGTCTAAAACGAAGCAATTGAAAAACTGGTTGTTAAGGGGTCATTATCAATATGATTTATCTCCAATTAGATGGTCTCAATTAGTAACACAAAAATGGAAAAATAGAGTCAATCAACATTGTACCGTTCAAAATAAAAATTTAAACAAACAGGATTTATATGAGAAAGTCCAATTAATTCATTACAAAAAACAAACTGATTATGAAAAAATTTCGTTGTCAAATCAAAAAGAAAATGTTAAAAAACACTACAGGTATGATTTTTTATTATATAAATCTATCAATTACGAAGATAGAAATGGCTCATATATTTATCGATCGCCATTACAAGTAAAAAGGAAGAAAGAAGGGGTTTATGATAATTACAACATACATAAACAAAAATTACTCGATCTGTTAGGTCCTATCAATAATTATTTAGAAGAAGATGGTATTAGGGATATGGCGAGAAATTTGAATAGAAAATATTTTGATTGTCGCATTCTCGACCCTTGCCTAAAAAAAAAATCCAAAATTGGGGCCTGGATCGATATTGATGCCAGTACCAACAACAATAAAAATATTCAAAGTGAAACTCATAATTACCAAATAATTGATAAAATTGATAAGAATAAGAAGGGTCTTTTTTATATCAAAATTCATCAAGAAATTGACCCATCCGATTCAAAAAAAAGCTTTTTGTTTGATTGGATGGGAATGAATGAAGAAATACTAAATCGTCCAAGATTGAATATAGGACTTTGGTTCTTCCCAGAATTTGTCCTACCTTACAATAAATATAAGATTAAACCGTGGGTTCTGCCAATCAAATTACTTCTTTTCAATTTTAATGAAGATGAAAATGTTAGGGAAAATAAAAACATCAATGGAAAACAAAAAAAAAAGATTTTTAGATCATCGAATGAAAAAAAATCTTTTGAATTAGAAAATCAAAATCAAGAAGAAAAAGAGTCGACCGACCAAGGGAATCTTGGATCAGATGTACAAAACCAAGAGAATCTTGAATCCATTCTTTCAAACCAACAAAAAAATATTGATGAAGAAGATTATGCGAAATCAAACATGAAAAAACGTAGAAAAAAAAAGCAATACAAGAGTAATACAGAAGCAGAACTTGATTTATTCCTGAAAAGGTATTTGATTTTTCAATTGAGATGGAATGATCCTTTGAATCACAAAATGATCAATAATATCAAGATATATTGTCTCCTGCTTAGACTGATAAATCCAAAAGAAATTGCTCTATCCTCTATTCAAAGAGGAGAAATGAGTTTGGATATAATGCTGACTCAGAAAGACTTAACTCTTACAGAATTGATCAAAAAGGGAATATTGATTATCGAACCGGTTCGTCTGTTTGTAAAAAATGATAGAAAGTTTATTATGTATAAAACCATAAGTATTTCATTGGTTCATAAGAGTAAGCCCAAAACTAATCAAAGATACCAAGAAAAAAGACATGTTGCTAAAAAAATGAAAAAATCTATTGAAAAACATCCAAAAATACTTCGAAATAAAAACGAAAATGATTATGATTTATTTGTTCCTGAAACTATTTCATCACCTAGACGTCGTAGAGAATTTAGAAGTCTAATTTATTTCAATTCAAGAAATAGAACTAACGTGAATAGAAATACAACAGTTTGCAATAGGAGCAACGTAAAAAACTGTGGTCACTTTTTGGATGAAAAGGAACATTTTGATAGAAATAAATTCATTAAATTAGAGTTATTTCTTTGGCCCAATTATCGATTAGAAGATTTAACTTGTGTAAACCGCTATTGCTTTGATACCAATAATGGCAGTCGTTTCAGTATGTTACGGATACATATGTATCCACAAGTAAAAATTCGTTAACAGTACACTTTTTCTATCTATCTTTACTATTGGTATATTATATAAAAAAGAAAAAGACGCACACATGCACTGTCTTACATTCCATTCTGATACATGATAATCATTTTTATAAAATAAATTAGATCTAAAAAAAATTCTGTTGATTCGTTTTTAGATCTAATTTATTCTCGTTTGTGAGTACAATAATGTAACATCCTTTTCTATTTTTATTCAAATTTAATTCAAATTACATTGAGTCGTTTTATTTGATAAAACCCGGTTATGGGTCCATAGCAGAATTCTGATCATTGTGAAAACCGGACAAACTAATTGGCATTATTAATGATTGATCAAATTCAGATTTGTTTAAAAAAAAAATAAAGAAAAAGGGGCGGAAGGAGAAAAAGAATTCTTGTTATGGTAAAAAATTTATTTAGCTCAGTTATTTCGAAAAAAGAAAAAGAAGAAAACAGGGGATCGGTTGAATTTCAAGTATTCAGTTTTACCGATAAGATACGGAGACTTACTTCACATTTGGAATTACACAAAAAAGACTATTTATCTCAGAGGAGTCTACTGAAAATTTTGGGAAAACGTCAACGGCTGATGGCTTATTTGTCAAAAAAAAATCGAGTACGGTATAAAGAATTAATTGGTCAGTTAAATATTCGGGAGCCAAAAACTCGTTAATTTTAAGAGTCATTTTGGATTATTTGATTTATTAAATCTTACATTTTGATGAGCTTCTCTTTTTTCATTAATTCATGGAAGGAGGAATCCGGGAAAAGCCTATGATTGTACCAGCTAAAAAAGAAACTCATGATAGTCTTTTTGGGATCGGGTTTTATATTCGGGAATCTCGGAAGAGTCTCAGTTTAGAATTCATTTTAGTCTTCCTTTTCATGGAGATTCGTTCTTCTTTGTCTAGCCTTAATTATATTGGAGATGGGGTTACTTCGCTCGTTTTTACAAGTATCTTTTTGTTTCACTAATTACTACTTTTCTAGATACATCCTGGTATAGGATTATTTGTATTACAAAATCAAACCGGGTTATAAAGAAAGATTTTATAAGTAATAAGCAATAAATTGGGTTTTACTTATTAACAGATTTCTTCTTCCATTCGAACTCATTTCTATCATTTTTTTAGTTGTTTGAACTTTAAGAGATGATGCAATTGCTGCGGCTTGTCAGTAATAAATCTTTCGAACCCGCAATCCAAATCAGACTCTCTTCTGTATTATTACACCGATTCCTTCAATTTGAAGAGTCTTTGTGTATAATAAATAAAATAAAAATGTTTAATTCAACCTATTACCAATATCTTCTTTTGTTCTGTGTGTCATATTATAGTCAATTGAATCGATTCCATTCTGAAACGAATGGAAATTTTGATAAGAAGCCGGTCAATGCTGCTTTAATTTAATATGTACTTGTTTTGAGTACCTACTTTTTTATCGGCGTTTATGGATTGATCACGAGCCGCAATATGGTTAGACTCCTTAAATGTGGTTTCGTATCATTTTATCCCTTTTTGTTATGTTCTAACTATTGCAACCGTTGAAGTAACTAGTGGGACTGATTATTGTCTCATGTCTCTTCAATTTATCCTAACAGAAAGGCAACTCGTATCAATCAATTCGAATTTATTGAGGAATTAACATGTATGACACGTAACTTCTGATCATGTTTCTAAAAAAGCAAAATATCTTGGCTCTTTCTCATGAGTCGATCTCGAAATAGATTGATTCGAAAAATTCCGGTAACCATCGATTCATCTGGTATATCACTATATGATTGATTTAAAAGTTTACTAGATCGAAAATTTATGATGTTCAAAAATTTATAAATCCAATGTCACATTCAGTAAAGATTTATGATACATGTATAGGGTGTACTCAATGTGTCAGAGCCTGCCCTACAGATGTATTAGAAATGATACCTTGGGACGGATGTAAAGCTAAGCAAATTGCTTCTGCTCCGCGAACGGAGGACTGTGTTGGTTGTAAGAGATGTGAATCCGCCTGTCCAACCGATTTCTTGAGTGTTCGAGTTTATTTATGGCATGAAACAACTCGCAGTATGGGTCTAGCTTATTAATAGTTCCAGAAAATCCCACTTGAATTTTCTTTTTTTTTTATCGACCCGTACTTAATATATTTTTATTTTTTAATAGTATAGGTACGGGTTTTTCTGGTCCAAGTGGATTTTGTCTTTAACATGAATTATTTTCTTTGGTCAACAAGAATTTTAGTTTTTCTGATATTTGTGAGTTTCTTCTTAATTTTCTTTGTCCTCTATAGAGGAAATAAGATAACGGAACCATATACTATATGTATATAGGTGTACAAACCGCTTTTAACACGACCTGTGCATTCTGTTATTATTACCAATTGGATTGGACGATTTATTAATACACCTGGAAGAGGATTATAAACGGATCTTTTTTTTTATTCTAGACCACGAGAGTTATTTGTTTTTATTTCTATCTTTTAGCCCTAAATAGGTACGTACTGTACCCCGATTTCGTTTTCTCATTATCAATTGGCATGTCAAAGCTTTTTCTAGCTAATTAAAGTTAGTTTTCATGAATAAAACAAAAATGAATGATTTTTAAAGTTGTTTGTTGTGCAATGAAAAGAAAAATTCGTTTTGAACAATAGATGATAGATGTCTTTCACATCCCAACTATAATAATGAGTAACCTCTTC